AAGATAAGATTTCCATTTAGTCATCAGAAGAGGACTATCTTTTGATGCCAGAATCGATTTTCCTTGATAGCTAACATACTGTATAAAAGAGTCCTTGAAGAACCACAAGGTGTCCGTAAATAAGACTTCTTCGACAGGATATTTTATTTTTTCATAAAAACGTATTCGCTCAAAAAAGATCCTAAAAGAGGTTAATCGTAAATGATTAGACTGATTACGGAGAAAAAGTAAAATGGATTCGTATTCACCTACATAAGAATTGTATAGGAGCAAGAATAATCTTTGATTACTTTTTGCAAAAATGGATTTTTTTGGAGTAATAATAGTATTCCAACTATAATACTCGTGAAGAAAGAGCCGTAATAAATGCAAAGAGGAGGGATCTTTCACGCAGTAGCGAAGGGTTTGAACCAAGATTTCCAGATGGATGGGGTAGGGTATGAGTACATCTGATGCATAATTTAAATGTGGAAATTTGTCCTCGAAAAAGGGAAATATTGAATGAATTGATCTTAAATTATAAGATTTTACGGTTTCTGTCTCCTCTAAGGAAGATACTAATCGTAGGGAAAACGGAATTTCCACAATGACTGCAAAACCCTCCGATATCATTTGAGAATACAAATTTTTGTTGTACCCCAAAAATTTATTTTGATTAGAATCATTAACGGAAATAATAAAATGATTCTGTTGATACATTCGACTAATTAAACGTTTTAGAATTAGTAAACTGGATTTCTTGTCATAACCTACATTATCTAATAAAACGGATCTATTTAAACCACGATCATGAGCAAGGGCATAAATGGACTCCCGAAAGATAAGTGGGTATAGTAAGTCGTGTTGCTGAGATCTATATAATTCGAAATATCCTTGAAAGTCTTCCATTTAAAATTCAATTTGAATCAGAAAAGAAATAGGGGGTTTTGGGGGTTATCAAATGATACATAGTACGATACAGTTAAAACAAGGTATTTCTAGTAAGAAAAAACTAGATACCTCGGAAACAAGTCAAACTCATCAACGGGCTCTCTAGAACCTCTCCTTCCTTTCCATACAATAGGTTTATGTTCATTTATAGGATAACAAGATAGTTAGAAGCCCTTTATTTTATCAATCCAATCGCTCTTTTGATTTTGAAAAAAAAAAACAAAGAAATCTCTTTATCAATATACTACCTTCTTCTACACATTTATCTCTACCCCATAAAGGGGAATAGCTAATAGTTAGGGCTCATAAGAAATTTCTAATCCACTTATTGGAAAAGCTTTTACCGCATTAGGCACTAATATATTTTTAACGTCTAATTAGATGGGGTAATCATTCAAAAATTAAGAACAGAAGCCCGTTACTTTTTATTTCCCTAGAATTGGAACCTCTAGCTCTAGTAAGGCTCTACCCATTTATTCACTCGACCCCCCCCCAAAAAAAAAAATTCTTTTTTTAATTGAATTTAAACAATTGAAATAATATTTTGGACCTATTCAGTAAGAAAAAATAAAATATTCTCAGAATTATCCATTGCTACGACATGCTACTTTTTCCATTCATTCCTTTCAGGATCAGTCGTGGTCTTACAAACTCTACCGATGGTATGGACGAATCCGTTTCTTCATACAAATGTGTAAAAGATGTTAGCCGCACTTAAAAGCCGAGTACTCTACCGTTGAGTTAGCAACCCCAATAAACAAATTAGAATGTGTAGATACAATCAGAATCCCAATAAATAACGAAATTGAATGGCACAACACAATCAAACCATTAAAAAAACAATGAAAAAAAACTCTAACCCGCTCTAAACATAATAAAAATGAACTAATCCGACGAAAATACAAAAATTATCAAATAAAAGATAAAAAAAAGTCACAGATTTTCAAATATTTATAGACCGCTTCTTGTCTCTCTTCTCTTAATATTATTCATTAAATATTATATTATTCATTAATTAGTATATATCGAGTTTGATTGATTTAAATCTTAATCAAAAAAGACTTCCTGTATGACAGAAAAGCTAAGAAGATTATTTGAATGAAATAAAATATATGGAACAGGGATAAATAGATCCATTTATCCACGATCGGATTATATTTATTTGATACACTGTTGTCAATATTAATATTGACAAAAACATAAGCATACAAAAGATAAAACAAATTCGAAATCGAACTAACAATTCCGATTTCAATCAATTTAAATTAATCAAATTGAAATTATTTTATTTAATTTGAAATGTAAAAAAAGGAAGGACTTGTGTTGGATTGGCACTACACTATATATAAATATAATTGATAATATTAAGTAAATATAATCTATAATATAAGTGAAAGACTTAATTAAGGAAGACAGGGAAGAAGTAGAAAAAAAAAAAAAACGAGGTTTATTCAATAACTAAAATAATCAGGTTTAGTCCTTCATTTTTTTTTTCATTAATTGAATTTTGTTTGTTGATTAAGGCTAAGTTCCGTAAAAACCCCCGCCTTTTTTAAAATATCATGAACAGTTCCTGTAGGTTGAGCGCCTTTTTCAAGGAAGTATAGAATAGCAGGAACATTTAAATAAATTTGATTGTTTATCGGATCATAAAAACCCACTTTCCGAAGATCTCTTCCCTCTCGTCGGGATCGAACATCAATTGCAACGATTCGATAAATAGCTCATTGGGATAGATGAACAATACCCCCCCTAGAAACGTATAAGAGGTTTTCACCTCGTACGGCTCGAGAAAATTCAAAATTATGTCATTATGTCTATGTATAGAATTACAATAGCAAATATATCCATAAAATCATCAAATTAATTAGACTATTGATTTGAGTACTTTTTTTTTATTCTTACCCAACAAAAAATTAGTCGTATTTGCACCCTCATAACTCAAGTTGGATAACTCTGAAATAACTCAAAAGAGAAATCCTTTATTTTATTTTAGATACTTCATCTATTGAGCGGTCTCTAACCCTTTAATTGTCTGCCTTCTTTAAAATCCATTTCGATTCTTCATTCTGATCTAGTTGTTAAGACAATTAAAAAAGGTATTTCCTTGTTCCAGGATCTTTGCCTTGAATCATTGGGTTTAGACATTACTTCGGTGATCTTTAAATCCTTTCAAAAAGGCAGCAACATACCTTTTTTTGTGATTTATTTATGTCAAAGAATCATACGAATTTTTGATTCCTGCATAATACACTTTCCTTTTGATTTGATCGAAAGAGTTTTACCTATTTCAACAAACCTTCCTTTTTAATTAGAAATTTTCTCGAACGGGCCCTTTTAGTTTATGTATCGAAAATATACTTACGAAGTTGTTCCAATTTGTTGATTGATACTAACCCTAGATTCTTGCCCCTGAAAAATTAAAAAATACTTTCTACTCGAGCTCCATCCTATACTATATTATACCACCCCCCCCTTTTTTTTTGGGGGGGGTTACAGCGGAATAGAACAAATGATGTCGAGCCAAGAGCACTTTCATTCCTATAATATATAATATAAAAAAGTGGTGGATGTAAGACTCCACAGCGGATCATGTCCTTCAAGTCGCACGTTGCTTCCTACCACATCGTTTTAAACGAAGTTTTACCATAACATTCCTTCAGTTTGGAACCCATATGTAATTGATTCAATTATGAAATCGTGAATAATCATTGGTTCGAGTGGTACATAGTAATCTATACCCTTTTCTTCTATATGAAAAACGGGGGGTCTCAGCAAGAAAAAATAAATTTAACCCCATTTTTTAGATTTTAGATTAATAAAGATTAATAGAATTAAATATTGGAAATTCTATAAAAATAGAAATATTTTTTTTTTTTCTAAATTATTTAGAATCTTTTATTTATATCATTCGAAATTTTAAACTATTTTTCTATTATTGTAAAAATCAAATTAGTTAACTAAATTATAACTAATATAACATGAATAAATAAATATAATACGAAGAAATCAAGTTATTTTTAATCTGTATCTTCAAGTAACATAATAGTGATAGAATAAATTCAACAATTTCACACTTCTTCAAGTACCAAGAACTCATAGCGGTTCGTTATAAAGATTAAATTGATTGAAAAATCTCCTATCGGATATAATTATTTGCATCTTTGCAAAAAATAAAGTTTTACAGCAAGGACTTTTCGTTTTTTATCATCTGTTTATCATTAGTAAGAGAGAGATAATTTCACATTGGAGTAAACGGTCTGTGATTAAAAAAAGATAGATAAAAAAACACTGATGTAGATGTAAGAGAAGATTGAAATTTTATATTGTTATTTTTTCATATTTATACTGTAAAATCATTATTATTTAACGAATTGCCACGGAATTTAATTTCCTATTTCATATGCGTGTTATTTCAACTCAATTAAATTTGTAAAAAAGATATGATTCCACCGATAAAAAAAAAATAATAATAATCACATTCTATACCAATACTCTACTCTTAATTTAATCTTAATACAGACAATCTTAATACGGAAGGCTGTTCTAAAAGGCAACCTTAAACCTTATATATATATTTTATTATGATATATATTTTATATTATATATATCAAAATATATATATAATTTATAATAAAAAATAAAATATAGACTGGGTATGCTCTGGGACGGAAGGATTCGAACCTCCGAATAGCGGGACCAAAACCCGTTGCCTTACCACTTGGCCACGCCCCATTTATTTATATTCGACACTAATAAACACTAATATTGGTACGGGTTATTCGTCAACTCCGGCCTAAATATCTATTATTTAAAAAATAGATTACTATAATTTTTATACATGTAAACTATACATGTAGACATAGAATTAAACTGAATTTATTGATCATTACATAGAATTCAATTAAGATATTGTACGAAAGTATGATTTATTCTATATCTCTTTTGATTTGAGATATGGAAGGATTTTTGGTTGGGTGAGTTCAAATAAAAGAAAGTTTTTGGGTCTATCTTATTTTTTTTTATTCATTATTTTGATTTTTTTCTTCTATCAATAATAACATATCTATAATAATAAAAAACTCAATTAAATTTATTAACAACTCAATCAAAATAAATACAAATATCCTCAAAAACAAAATGTTTGTTATGCTTAATATTTTTAGTTTGATCTGTATCTACCTTAATTCTGCTCTTTATTCCAGTAGTTTTTTCGTAGCCAAATTGCCCGAAGCCTACGCTTTTTTGAATCCAATTGTAGATATTATGCCGGTGATACCCCTGTTCTTTTTTCTCTTAGCCTTTGTTTGGCAAGCTGCTGTAAGTTTTCGATGATATTTTTAATAAAGTGCCAGACAAATCCATGATTTATTCAAAAATCAAATTGTAGAATTGATAAGCTCAGATAAGTCCTATACTCTAAATTAAAATATTGAAATTATTGTACAATCGGGACAAATCTAGATCACCCCACTTTATTTTTTGGTGGCAAAATAAAAGAGTCGGGTATGTGGTATAAAAGTGGAGAATCTATTCTCTTTTTTCCTAAAAAAATCTTGGAGATTGTGTAATGCTTACTCTCAAACTATTTGTTTACACGGTAGTGATATTCTTTGTTTCTCTCTTTATCTTCGGATTCCTGTCTAATGATCCAGGACGTAATCCTGGACGTGAAGAATAAAAAATAAAGTTTTCTTTGCTTGATTTTAAACTGTTATTAGTAAGATTTTATCTATTCCACTTATTAATTTTTAACTCGTTAATAAAAAAAGAGCTTGCGATAAATTCGAAAGAAAATACCAAGTCATCAACGAAAACGGAAAGAGAGGGATTCGAACCCTCGGTACGAAAAACTCGTACAACGGATTAGCAATCCGACGCTTTAGTCCACTCAGCCATCTCTCCTCCCAATTGAAAAAGGATAATACTATGTTACATTATAAAAAATAAGGCTTGAAAACGCCCGTCATAGTATATACTCTTATTTTTTATTTCGTCCGAAGGGGCTTTTTAGTTCCACGGCCCGGCCCGGCCCGGTCAGTACTTAGCCGGGCCCGCCCTTTTGTTCCAACAAATCATAATATTAAATTGAAAAAAAAAAAAAAAATGGAATTTCTGTGATATAGAAGATATAGAAGATATAGAATCGAATGGTATAGAATCAAAGTGCCATTTCTTTCTTGGTTAGTCCTTTTATTCCGGTCCGGTTTAAATAAGAAAAAGGGAACTCTCGTTTATTGCCACAATCTATTTTTGTGTTATAGATTAAGTTCGAAACAAAAACCCCGGGCAAAAAATGTTATTGAGTTATCAAACGAATCCTCTTTTCCAAATCCCATTAGTTCCTCTGATACAAAAGGTAAACGCTCTAGTTTTCATAATGCTTTTCTGATCTTTTGTTTCATTTTTTTATTAGGGTCGACAAAAGATCCATTTATATACAATAATCTGATTGTAGCGGGTATAGTTTAGTGGTAAAAGTGTGATTCGTTCTATAAACCCTTTATATAGTTAAAGGGTCTTTCGGTTTGATTAATATTCATTCCGAACAAAAACTTTAGTTCTTAAAAGGATTGAATCCTTTCCCTCTCAATGAAAAATTCGAGGAAGAATATAAATTCTCGTGATTTGTATCCAAGAATCAATTTTAAATTGAAAAATTGGATTATGAGATTACGAAACATAATTTTTTTATTGGATCAATACTTCCAATTGAATGAGTATAAGTAAAGGACCCATGGATAAAGATAAAAAGTGTATTTCTAATCGTAACTAAATCTTCAATTTTTCATTTCTGTAGGGGGAATTGAAGCAAAACGGCTAGTAAACAATGTCTTTGGTTTACTAAAGACATCGATAAATTGTTTTAGCTCGGTGGAAACAAAATGCTTTTCCTAAGGATTCTTTCAAATAGAAGTAGAGAACGAAGTAACTAGAAAGATTGTTAGAATATAACACCCCTCTCTATAGGGATCGTCTAGAAAGCGGGTTGTTCTGAATAAATTCAGATATAAAAGCTGACATAGACGTTATGGGTCAGATTTTTTATTTCGTTCATGTCTGAATCTGGGAATTTATCCATCTTCCATAAAGGAGCTGAATGAAACCAAAGTTTCACGTTCAGTTTTGAATTAGAGACGTTAAAAATGATGAATCAACGTCGACTATAACCCCTAGCCTTCCAAGCTAACGATGCGGGTTCGATTCCCGCTACCCGCTTTTACTTTATCGTTATAATTTTTAATATTTTAAAAATGAAATATTTTTTTTTTTATTTAAAATATTAAATAAAAAGGTTGAATGAATCGAATTAATATAATACATCATTGACTTGAAGACTCAATTCTTGGAATTCTTTCAACTACTTTTGCTAACAAGAAAAATGAAAATTGGAGTGAAAAGCGTCCATTGTCTAATGGATAGGACAGAGGTCTTCTAAACCTTTGGTATAGGTTCAAATCCTATTGGACGCAGTTTATTTCCATATATATATATACATTTTTTTTCTATAGTCTATGTCAAGAAATAAGAAAGATATTTTGAATAACTTGAATAAAAGACGTTCGTATT